ATGACTCGAGTACCATTCCATTTAGTTGAATTTAGCCCCTGACCTTTAACAGGTTCATTAGGTGCAATATTTTTAACTGTAGGACTTACTTCATGATTCCATCACAATTCCATTATCACCCTTTTATTTGGTTTTATTTTAATCCTGATAACTATAATTCAATGATGACGAGATATTGTACGAGAAAGAACATTTCAAGGATTTCACACTTTCAAAGTTTCAATAGGTATACGGATAGGCATAATTTTATTTATTACCTCAGAAGTATGTTTCTTTTTTGCTTTTTTTTGAGCCTATTTTCATAGTAGTTTAGCCCCTAATATAGAAATTGGAGCCTCATGACCTCCCCATCATATTTATCCCCTTAACCCTTTTCAAGTACCTTTATTAAATACTGCTATTTTATTAGCTTCTGGTATTACAGTAACATGAGCTCATCACTCATTATTAGTAGGTAATCACAAAGAATCTATTCACTCTATAATGTTAACTATTATCTTAGGGGGCTATTTTACTATTTTACAAGCTCAAGAATATATAGAAACTAGCTTCTCTATTTCAGATAGAGTTTATGGATCCACTTTTTTTGTAGCTACAGGCTTCCATGGACTTCACGTAATTATTGGTACATTATTTCTTATTGTATGTTTAGTACGAATTATTTATTATCATTTCTCTATTAATCATCACTTTGGTTTTGAAGCCGCTGCCTGATATTGACATTTCGTAGATGTAGTTTGACTATTTTTATATACATGTATTTATTGATGAGGTTCATAACTTATTTATTAAGTGGCCGAATTTAAGCACTAGATTTTTAATCTAGAACATGATTTATTATAATCCTTAATGGTATTATATTTTATAAAAGAAAATATGATTTGCATTCATAAAGAAAGATATTATCTTTAATTCCTTATAAGAAATGATTTAATCATATATGATTTCGACTCATACTTAGATGTTATACATCCTTATAATTACAAAGGTAATAAGTAATAAAATAAAGCTGCTAACTTTATTTTGAGCAACTCATATTGTTCTACCTTTTATGAATAACAAATTTTTTCCTTCAAATTTTTTATTTATTTTAATCATAATTATAGGTACACTAACAACCTTATCTTCCTCTCACTGATTAACAATATGAATAGGGTTAGAATTAAATTTAATAGGATTTTTACCTTTAATAAACATTAAAGGTAAAATACTCGAAGCAGAGGCTTCTATAAAATATTTTATTATTCAAAGACTAGGCTCCAGAATTTTAATTATTTCATCTTTAATTATATATAATTACAGAATATCATGACACTCTATATTTAATAGAAATTTCTCTATTTTATTAATTCTATCCCTAATTTTAAAATTAGCTGGAGCTCCATTACACTTTTGATTACCTAACATAACCAAACAAATAACTTGACTAATCCTATTTTTAATTTTAACCTGACAAAAACTAGCCCCAATATTTATATTAATATTAGTTAATAGAAACTTAAATATTATTATTATAATTTCTTTATTATCTACTTTATTCGGTAGCGTTTCAATATTAAATCAAACTAATATACAACTAATTATAACCTACTCATCAATTTCACACTTAGGATGAATATTATCTATAATTATAATAAATAGGTCATTAACCTTTCTATATTTTATTATTTATATTATTATCTCAATTCCCTTATTTAATCTTTTAAGTATACAAACAAGAAACTATTTATATAGCTTAACACACAAAAATAAAACTAACAATTTTATTATTCCCTCTTTAATTCTCTCCTTAGGTGGTATACCCCCCCTTCTAGGCTTTCTATCAAAACTATTAATACTTATCTCATTAATAAAAATAAATTTTATTATCTTTACATTATTAATATTTATTGGCTCAACTATTAGCTTATTTTTTTATTTAAATATAACTCTTATAACCATCATTAAATCATACTATTTATTTAATAATTACTTTATTATAAAACCCTACAACTATATTATTACAATTAATTTACTTAGAGTTTTTATTTTCTATTTTATAATTAATATTATAATTACTTATGCGATGACTATTCTCAACAAATCATAAAGATATTGGAACATTATATTTTATTTTTGGTATTTGATCAGGTTTATTAGGTACTTCATTAAGTTTAATAATTCGAAGAGAATTAGGAAAACCAGGTACTCTATTAAATGATGATCAATTATATAATGTTGTAGTAACCGCCCACGGTTTTATCATAATTTTCTTTTTAGTTATACCTATTATAATTGGAGGTTTTGGTAATTGATTAGTTCCCTTAATATTAGGGGCACCAGACATAGCCTTCCCTCGAATAAATAATATAAGTTTTTGGTTATTACCTCCATCTTTAACTCTTTTATTATCATCCTCAGCTGTAGAAAGAGGTGCTGGAACTGGATGAACAGTATATCCTCCCTTATCTAGTAATCTATCTCATGCTGGCCCATCTGTAGATTTAGCTATTTTTTCTTTACATTTAGCTGGTGTTTCCTCAATCTTAGGTGCTATTAATTTTATTACAACTATTTTAAATATACGGTGAGAGGGTTTACAAATAGAACGACTTCCTTTATTTGTTTGATCCGTATTTATTACAGCTATTTTACTACTATTATCCTTACCAGTTTTAGCTGGAGCCATTACTATATTATTAACCGATCGAAATTTTAATACAACATTTTTTGATCCTAGAGGAGGAGGTGACCCTATTTTATATCAACATTTATTTTGATTTTTTGGTCACCCAGAAGTATATATTTTAATTCTACCTGCATTTGGTATTATTTCACACATTGTTTCACACCATTCTTTTAAAAAAGAAATTTTTGGTTCATTGGGAATAATTTATGCAATATTATCAATTGGTTTATTAGGATTTATTGTTTGAGCTCACCATATATTTACTGTAGGAATAGATGTAGATACACGAGCCTATTTTACATCAGCAACAATAATTATTGCTATTCCAACAGGTATTAAAGTTTTTAGTTGATTAGCCACTATCTATGGATCACCTATTAAATATAATACACCTATATTATGAGCATTGGGTTTTATCTTCTTATTCACAGTAGGAGGATTAACAGGTATTGTATTATCTAATTCTTCATTAGATATTATACTTCATGATACTTATTATGTAGTAGCCCATTTTCATTACGTTTTATCTATAGGAGCCGTATTCGCACTATTTGGAGGCTTTAATCACTGATACCCTCTTATTGTAGGTTTAACTTTAAATCAACAATGAACTAAAGCACATTTTATTATTATATTTATTGGTGTAAATTTAACTTTCTTTCCTCAACATTTTTTAGGTTTAGCTGGTATACCCCGACGATATTCAGATTACCCTGATTGCTACACCAAATGAAATATAATCTCATCAATAGGATCAATAATTTCACTAACTAGTGTATTATTTTTTATTTTTATTGTATGAGAAAGTTTAATTTCCCAACGAACAATTATTTGATCTAATCACTTAACAACCTCTTTAGAATGAGACAATCGTCTACCTACTGATTTTCATAACTTACCAGAAACAGGAGCTATTTATATTTAATTATGACCTACTGAGGACAATTGGGTTTTCAAGATGCTTCTTCACCATTAATAGAACAAATCATTTTTTTTCATGATCACGCCATATTTACTATTATTATAGTATTAACTATAGTAATATATATATCATCAATACTCATTCTAAATAAATTTTCTTGTCTCAATATTACAGAAAGTCAAAAAATTGAAACTATTTGAACTATTGCCCCCGCTATTATTTTATTATTTCTAGCTCTACCTTCATTACGCTTACTATATTTACTTGATGAAACTAATAATCCTTTAATTACTATTAAAACAATAGGACATCAATGATATTGAAGATATGAATATTCAGATTTTATAAATATTGAATTTGATTCTTATATAATCCCTTCTAATGAATTAAATTTAGGTGACTATCGATTATTAGAAACTGATCACCACCTTATCCTACCTATAAAAACTAATACCCGAGTAATTGTATCTTCAACTGATGTAATTCACTCCTGAACAGTACCTTCCTTAGGAGTTAAAGTTGATGCTATTCCAGGGCGATTAAACCAATTAATATTATACTCATCTAAACCAGGATTATATTATGGTCAATGCTCAGAAATCTGTGGAGCCAACCACTCATTTATACCTATTACTTTAGAAATTGTAAACATAGAATATTTTATTAAATGATTAAACCAAATAAATTAATCTTTATATAAATATTACACATAATTATTTCTCTTTCACTTACTTCTACTTTTATATGCCTCAATTATCCCCTATTAATTGAATTTTTTTATTTATTATTTTTTGATCTATTTTAATAATCAACTCATCTATTATATGATGAAACACAAATAATTTTTATAAACTTAACAAAATAAATCAAACTTTTATAAAAATCACTTATAAATGATAAATATGATAGTAGATATTTTCTCTTCATTTGATGATCATAACTCAACATTACTGTCAGCCCACGCTATAACATGACTTTTATCAATATGATCATTAATTTTTATTAACTCATCATTTTGAGTAAAATCCTCTAACTTACTAAATTTTATTAATATCCCTAAACAAATCATTAATATCCAAATCACGCGATCCTTCAGTATAAATATAGGTGGTTTTACTTTAATTATCTCATCTTTATTTATTACAATTATTAATTTTAATTTATTAGGTTTAATACCTTACGTATTTAGTACTACAAGACATTTAGTAATAACTTTTACTCTTGCACTCCCTTTATGATTTTGTTTAATTTTATCTTCTTATATAAAAAATGCTTATTCAAGAGTAGCCTTCATATTACCTTTAGCCACACCCTCATTTCTAATCCCTTTTTTACCTATTATTGAAACACTAAGAATCCTAGTTCGACCTATCACCCTTTCTATTCGATTAGCGGCTAATATTAGTGCAGGTCACATTATTCTCACCTTAATTGGTGACTACTTTACAACATTAATCTTATTAAATAATTATATAATCTCACTATTTATTATAATTATTCAAATTGGTTATTTTATTTTTGAAATTGGTATTAGTATCATTCAAGGTTATATTTTTTCACTACTAATCACTTTATATACAGATGACCATCAATAGATAAATTCTATTATATAAACCAAAATATTTAAAGGTTAACAACCACCTTGACATCTTCAGCATCATGCTCTAATTTTTAAGCTATTTAAATAGATATTTAAATTATAAACTAATACTACTAAAAATACTAAAATATTTAATACCCTAGGTAAATAACTCTTTCAAATCAAGTATATTAATAAATCATAACGATATCGCGGATATCTAGCTCGTACTCAAATAAACAAAAAAGCCACTAACCCAATTATTAAATAAAATAAAATTCCATATATAAATATATATGCAATGCCCCCAAAAAATAACCTAACTACTAAAACACTTATAAATAAAATATTACTATACTCAGCTATAAATAAAACAGCAAAACCTACCCCACCATATTCAATATTAAAACCAGAAACAATCTCAGACTCACCTTCAGCAAAATCAAAAGGAGCTCGATGTGTCTCAGCTACACAAGAAACAAACCATATTAATAATATAAAAAAATTAATAAAAACTACTCAAATATAAATTTGATATTTCATAATAAAATTTAACCTTATCCTTCCAATCAAAACTAAACACCTTAATATAATTAATGATATTCTTACCTCATATGAAATACTTTGAGCCACTGCTCGCACAGAACCTAATAAAGCATATTTAGAATTTGAAAATCAACCTGCACCTATTACCCTATAAACACCTAAACTAGAAACACATAAAAATAATAATAAACCTAAACCATTTAGTCTACAAACAAAATAATTATTATATAAAATTCATAAAATTAATCCTAAAAATAAACTTATAAAAGGACAAATTAAAAAAGGTATAACATTAACCAATGTTGGCTTAATTAATTCTTTACTAAACAATTTAACAGCATCCGCTAAAGGTTGAGGTAACCCTATTAAACCTACTTTATTAGGACCTTTACGTAACTGAAAATACCCCAGCCCTTTACGCTCTAATAAAGTAAAAAAAGCAACGGAAACTAATGCACAAACAAATGCTACTACACCAGATAATAACTCAACAATCATTATTAAGAAGAATAATGACTTATATTCCCTAATAAGAACTTAAATCTTACGCACTGATCTGCCACCTTAATGATATAAAGTAAGATTTATATTAATCTTATAAAATAACCCTAAATTATTCACATATATCTGCCAACTTTATTTATTAAATTAATTTACATTATCCTCCCTGGTCCTTTCGTACTAAAAGAAGATTTTATTTATTTTAAAAGATAGAAACCAACCTGGCTTGCGCCGGTCTGAACTCAGATCATGTAAAGTTTTAAAAATCGAACAGATTTACCATTAAAGCTACTGCACCTTAAGGTTACTTTAATCCAACATCGAGGTCGCAATCTTATTTTTTGATATGAGCTCTCTAAATAAATTACGCTGTTATCCCTATGGTAACTTTATTAAAAGCAATAATATTGGTTACTTAATTCAACAATTTATTATTATATAAGGAAGTTATTTATCTTAATATTATTCCTTAATCACCCCAATTAAAATTTCCAATTAATTATAAAACATATATAACAATAATATAAAATTTAAGCTCATTAGGGTCTTCTCGTCCCTTTAAAACATTTAAGCTTTTTCACTATAAAAATTAATTTCTATTAAATAAAAAAGAGACAGATAAACCTTCGTCAAACCTTTCATACTAGCCTCAATTTATAAGGCAAATTATTATGCTACCTTAGTACAGTTAAAATACCGCAGCTGTTAAAAATTTTCTTCACCGAGCAGGCCCAACTCTTTATTTAATCAATACAAAGAGACATGTTTTTGATAAACAGGCGAGATTTATATTTGCCGAATTCCTTTTTTTTATTTTATTTAATTAAAATATATATTCTCACCTACATTTTTAGATCTAAAAATATATTATAATTTAATTAATACTCATACTAACATTATATTTAATTACTCAAAATTAATAATACATTTATTAATTTCAACCTAACCTGAAATTATAAAAATAATTTTTATATAAAATTATACAAGATAAACAATTTTAATTCTACTTATAATTATTAATAACCAAAATATTCTATTAAACTTATATAGAGCTTATCCCCTATAAAATTAATAATATTAATTATTATAATAAATTAATATTAAAGCACTAAAATGCCTTCATTAATAAACTAGCTACCACAAAAACCGAAAAACATTTCATTACCATTTAATAATAAAAATATAACTTTACAACGTTAACACTTTATTACTAAATAAATCTTTTTACTTCGAGATAGTCTTTTATAAAACAAAATATCATTAACCCATTATACAAAAGGTACGAATTTATAACTCTACTAACAAATAATTTTACTTCTATTCCTTTACAGTACATACAACTAAAATTTTCTATACTCCTAATACTAATTTAAACAAATAATTTATTCAATATTCTTTAACATTTATATTAATAATCTATTCAAAACTGATTAATATTAATCATTTTTTCAATGTAAGTGAAACACATTAAACATTTATGTTAAGTTCTGATATTTTTAATCCAGGAACAGTTTCCACTACCCCTACTATGTTACGACTTATCTTATTTTATCAACAAGAGCGACGGGCGATATGTACGCATTACAAAACCAAAACAATTCATATAAACACACTATTTAATTATATTACTATTAAGTCCAAATTCATAAACTATTACATAATTTAATCCAATTAAAAATTATAAACTGTAGCTCATTTTTACTTTAAACCTTCTCCATTAGCTGCATTTTGACTTGACATATTAGTAATCTATACTTTCAAGTCCTTTAAATAATTTTTACAAAATAAACTGATGACAGCAATATACAAACTGTAATTAACATATTCAAGAAAAAGTAAGAGTTTATTGAGGATTATCAAATTAATAAACAAGCTCCCCTAAATGGATCTATAACACCGCCAAGCTTTTTAAGTTTCAAATACTTTATATTTTTTATCATTTACACTACTTAAGTAAAAAATTTTTAAAATAAAGAATAATAGGGTATCTAATCCTAGTTTTAAAATCACCTTATTTTCAAAGTTTCAAATTTAGAAAAATAAATTTAATAGTAATAATTTAACAAAAATTTTACCTACAATTATTACTCTCAACTACCCTAATAAACCTAATAATTTTACTTTTTTTTATACTAACCTATATAAATTTAAGACATTTGTATAACCGCAGATGCTGGCACAAATTAATCCATCTATAATTTACATTAACTATATCAAACTTTCATTCATTGTATAATAATAAATACTGCGTAATCTTTATATTTTATTTTAATAAAATATTAACAAAATATGTTTCTAATTCTATTATATTAAACAATCAAAACTAGTTACACTAAAGATAATACGTTCTCTAATCAAACCTAACATATATAAACATAGCAACAATTTATATAATAACCAAAGCCAAATTACTTAATATAATATGTGTAATACTAATTTTAAACCTTATTAACTATATTTTTTATATTATATTTAAACTTTAATATTATTAATATAACCTCAAATTTGCAATTTGATATTTTTATTTAAACTATAAAGTTATGAGAAAGCAATATACTTATTCATAGATTTACAATCTACCGACTTAATTCGACCACCCCATAAATATATTACAAAAGGAATTTGAATTCCTCCTTAAACTCCAAAAATTTATATGCTCACTACACCATAATGTATAAATCTTTTATAAATAAACATATCTTATTTAATAACTTTTAAACCCTTTGTTTGGAAAACAAATATACTCTTTATACTAATAAGATACATATACCAATCTTTTTACAATCAACTGTGTATATAATATACACAGTTAAATTTATATAAGTCTATTATACATATCTCGAAGACTGTTATTATTATACTCTCTTTCTATTTGGCGCCGTGTATATAATTTACTCTCAAACATCCCTCTAGCTTATAATATGATATCTAGATGGGCTGCGAACCAACAAGATTTAGAATAAGCACGATATATATATATATAAGAATACCTCCCTCTCTTTTAAGATTTAATTATTATATATAAATGTTAATATATAGTAATTTTGCCCTTCTCAAGACAATTATATAATACAGTAGATATTTATATATATTTTTTATAATAAACACTTATAAATTTATATACTAATTGCCACTAATTAAGAAATTATTAAATAATTTCCCAAAAAAAAAGCCCCTCCATTGCCCGTTTTTATTTTACACTTTTATCAAAGTAAATTTACAAAAATCAGCCAATTTCTACAATCACGTAATTTTACATATTTTATAAACTTTTTTTAATAAAACTGTAAAAACAATTATTATAACTATAAATCAGTGAAAAGCCAAACTAGAGGCCTTTAACTGTTAATTAAATAATTGTAATTATTATTACTTCACTGGCTGATACTGCGCCGGTCTGAACGGGTTATATTGATGTTATAAATCATAAGATTTTTATCTTCTGTATCTATGTTAACTATCTTATTTTATTTAAATATTCTATTAATTATTAATATTATTCTTTTTATTATTGGCTCAACCATTAATAAACGCTCATACAAAGACCGAGAAAAAAACTCTCCTTTTGAATGTGGTTTTGACCCTTCAATCTCCACCCGCTCTCCATTTTCTATACGATTTTTTTTGTTAGCTGTAATCTTTTTAATTTTTGATGTTGAAATTATTTTATTAATCCCTTTAATTATAAATATTATAAAATCAAATACACATTGACCTCTTACTAGCTCTATAATTTTTTTATTAATCTTACTAATAGGACTACTTCATGAATGAAATCAAGGCTCATTAAATTGAATAAAATAAAAAGTTAGTTAATATATAACATAAAATTGTCAATTTTAAATAACTAATTTATAGTACTTTTTTCTACTTAAGATATACTATTCTAGATGTTTATTTATATATATAAATAAACAAACATATAATCACAAATACGCCTATATAACAATTAATTAAAATTATCCCTCAATATTCTAAAATATTAAAAACTATTTTATTAAATATAAATAAACCTTGCCCCCCTAAAATTTCTATTCAACCTATATCTACAACCTTTAATCTTCTATTACTAATTAACTTAAAATTCCTAATTATAGGTAAACAAATAAAACTTGATAAAAATCACATATTACTATTTAAATGTCTTATAACCCTTTTTTTAATTAAACCTCTACCTTTATCCCAAAAACCTAATGAAGCCACTATACTTAAAATAATAACAATAGGAACATACAACTTTATAATTATAGGCATAATAAAAATTCTCTCAAATAAATAAAATAAAGTTTGAAAAATAAAACCCCTCCACAAAGCACCTACTCTTAATAATCTTATAGAGATAATTACTAATATATCACCATCCTTAATATTCTCATAAACTATAATTCTTTTACCACTCCATACAACAAATAAACAAAAACGAATTGAATACAAAACAGTCAAACAAACTCCAAAAATACCTAACCCAAACAAAACAATATTTAAATTACCCATAATTAACCTTTCAATAATTAAATCCTTTGAATAAAATCCAGCAAGAAAAGGTATGCCACACAAAGCCATTTTAGACACAATCAAAAATATTCTAGTAACAGGTATTAAGTTAAATACATTTCTAATTTGACGTATATCTTGTTTTCCTTCAAAACAATGAATAATATTACCCCCACAAATAAACAACAAAGCCTTAAATATAGCATGTGTATATAAATGAAATAAAGCTAATATAGGTATACCTAATCTTAAAGATATTATTATTACACCCAATTGACTTAAAGTTGAAAGAGCAATAATTTTTTTCATATCACATTCATACAATGCGCAAATACCTGACATAATTGTAGTTATAATTGAAATATATATTATAAATACTCTAAATCAATAATAAGTATTTAAATAATAAAAAAATCGAATAAATAAAAAAACCCCAGCAGTTACTAATGTAGATGAATGAACTAAAGCTGAAACAGGTGTAGGAGCTGCTATAGCAGCTGGTAATCAGCTCCTAAATGGAATTTGTGCTCTTTTAGTTATTCCTGCAATTATAATAAACAAATTAACAAAAATAAATCTATCAAATTCTCATAAACATAACATATTTCAATGCCCTAAAATAATTATTATACAAATACCACCTAAAATAAAACAATCCCCTACACGATTTATTAAAACAGTTAACATCCCAGCAGCTAATGATTTATTATTTTGATAATAAATAACCAAACAAAATGAAACCAACCCTAAACCATCCCAACCTAATAACAAAGAAACTAAATTAGGAATAAAAACTAAAAAATTTATTGACAACACAAATAACATTACAATAAAACAAAATCGATGTAAATATTTATCACCTTTTATATAAGACTTTGTAAAAATTATTACACAACCAGAAATAAAACAAACTAATCTACTAAATCTACACCTTATCCAATCCACAATTAAGTCAAAATCCAATGATCTTCTTACACAACTTAATAACTCCCAGTTAAACAAAATTCTAATATTATTTATACACAAATAAAAAAATATAATAATCATTAATAATGACCAACTAAACAATATAATACTAAAACTTATCTCTACTCCAATAATCTTAAACATAATAAAGTAAATTTTTCATATTTAACTATAAGACCACAACTTATCATTTTTGTTTAAACTAACTTTATAATATATATAAACATTCCTCAAATACCCAGTATTTAAAATAAAAACTAATATAGGATAAAAATGAAGAAATAATAATAAATATTCTAAACAATTATTACTAAACCTCACATTTATGAATCTTATAATTTTCCCATGTTGAGTATTTGTAAATAAAATTAAATTATATAAACCCCCTATAAACACTATTAAAACTACAATTACAATTATATACTTACTATAAATATATATTGAACAAAATAACATTACCTCTCTAATCAAATTAATAAAAGGAGGGGCTCCCATATTAGCAATACAAAATAAAAACCACCATATACACATAACAGAATTAACATTAATCATCCCTCTAAAAAGAAATAATCTTCGACTTTTAATTTTCTCATAAAGTATGTTAGCTAAACAAAATAAACCAGAAGAACAAAAACCATGAGAAATTATTATTAATATTGCTCCCTCTCAACCTCATATAAATTTACCCATAACACCTGATAACATCAACCCTATATGACCAATTGAAGAATATGCAATTAAAGACTTAACATCACTTTGTCCAGCACAAATAATACTAGTAACTAAACCGCCTCATAAACAAATAATAATAAAAACTTTACTAAAAACTACCTCATTTAAAAAATAAACTATCAATATCCGTATAATTCCATATCCCCCTAACTTCAATAATACTCCAGCTAAAATCATAGATCCTGCAATTGGAGCCTCTACATGAGCTTTAGGTAGCCATAAATGTATTCTAAATATAGGTAATTTAACTAAAAAAGCTATTAATAAACCTAATACCCAAAAAAATCTAACATTATACAATATACTTAAACAATTTAAATATCCAATTAATAATATATTATAACAATTATATATATTCCTTAATATTAATAAACTAATTAATAAAGGTAATGATAAAGTAACAGTATAAAGCATTATATATAAACCTGCTTGTAAACGTTCTGGCTGATAACCTCATCCAATAATTAATATTAATGTAGGCAATAATGATAATTCAAAAAAAATATAAAATATTATAACATTAACCCTCATAAAAAATATAATAATTACTATACACAATATTAAAATAACCAATGAAAAATTTTTAATATTATTCATTATAATTTTTACAGAATAATTACTTGCTATATATATTAAAGCTCTAACCCACAAAGTCAAAATAATTAAAATCCCTCTCATTTTATCACAAAACAAAAATGAAGTACTTAAATAACCTCAATTCTCCAAACTAAAAAACTTTAAAGATATAAATCTTAACAATATTAATAACCAATAACGAATTTCTCAAACTATTACACTTTTTAATAATAATAAACCAACTAACCTAAATAATAAACCTATAATTTATATATTACTAAAGAATTAACGTAATCATTACCATGAACTCGAATTAACCTAACTAATATTGATAAACCTAACCTAGCCTCACAAACTCCAAAAACAATAATAATTATTATAATATTAAATTCACTACCATTCAACCCTCAAGTTAATAAAAAAGAAAAAACAACCCCTAATATTAAAATCTCAAATCTCAATAAAATATTTAAAATATGTTTTCACTGAAGTAATAATACTATAATACCTACTAAATAAATATAAACACCTAATAATAACTCATTATTTATAGCCATATCTACTTATTATTGTTATAGTAGTTTATACTAAAACCTTGGTCTTGTAAACCAAAAAAAGATTTTAAATCTTTATAACTAAGTTTATAAGTGATTCGAACACTTTTAAAAAATTTTCAAAATTTTTTTTTTCCAAAATAAACTTAATAATCTAAAATCTTCAATCATAATATATCTAACACAGGACGCACTAAAAAAATACTAAATCATAAGACCCTTAAAACTTGTCCAATCCCTTCATATGGATACTCTACAGGACAACCTCCAATCCAAGTTAATAAAAAAAAACAACCAACCATCAACCAAAAATTAATTTGCATAAACAAATTATAAATACTACCACAACAACCCTTAACATGCAAAAAAGGTAAAAAAAACAAAATAGCAATAGATATAACTAATCTTACTACACCCCCTAATTTACTAGGAATTGAACGTAAAATTGCATAAGCAAATAAAAAATACCACTCTGGCTTAATATGCAAAGGTGTTACTAAAGGATTAGCAGGAATAAAATTTTCAGAATCCCCTAAAGCATTAGGATATAATAAACTAATTTCAATCAAAAACAATATCAATAAAATAAAACCAAATAAATCTTTATAACTATAATACTGATGAAAAGGAATTTTATTTAAATTACTATTAACCCCTAATGGGTTATTACTACCAGTTTGATGTAAAAATAATAAATGTAAAACAAATAAACCTAACAACAAAAAAGGTAATAAAAAATGAAAACAAAAAAACCGACTAAGAGTTGCATTATCTACAGAAAAACCCCCCCAAATTCAATAAACAACCATTTCACCAATATAAGGAATAGCCGAAACTAAATTAGTAATAACAGTTGCACCTCAAAATGATATTTGACCTCAAGGAAGCACATATCCTACAAATGCAGTACCTATTACTAAAAACAATAATATAATACCAATATTTCACGTCTCTATTATCATATAAGATTTATAATAAATTCCACGACCTACATGAATATATAAACAAATAAAAAAAAAAGAAGCTCCATTGGCATGCACATAACGCAACACTCAACCATAATTCACATCACGTATAATATGAATAACTGAATCAAACGCTATATCTACGCAAGAAGTATAATGCATTGCTAAAAATAAACCACTAACAATTTGAACCCCTAAACATAACCCTAATAATGAACCAAAATTCCACCAAATAGACAAATTAATAGGTGCAGGTAAATCAACAATTGAGCTATTAATAATCTTCAAAACAGGATGATTTTTTCGTAATGAACTAAGCATATTTAAACTTAAAAACGCGTAAAGGACCTTCACAATAATAACAAATCTTAACAACACTAATCAAAACAAATAATAAAATTACTCCTAATACTATATAACAATAAAAATTATCTAATATCAAAATTAATTCACCTCCTCCACATCTAATACCCCTAAATCTATTTAATTTTATTCTTTTTATTTCCTCTCTAATCACCTCTTTTATAAATAAATAATTTATCAAAAAATAACTAAAAAAAATTATAAAAAAATATAATATCACTTTACTTGATAAAAAAATTAAATTAGGCACTAACCTAATAATATATATAAATATAACTAATAAACCTCCAACATAAACCAAAAATAATAAATATCCATACCATCTAAAAATAATAAAACCAACTAAACACCTAACACATATTATATTTAATATTAATATAAACCCAAGCCTTAAAGGTTGAATAACTATTAAAAAAAGACTCCTCAAAGAAAACCCAAATGAAATTAATAATAATAAACTCATATCAAAAAATAAGATCACTCTTAATCACTAACTTCCAATGTTAACATTTTAATTAAATTTAAACTACTTTTTGTAATAAAGAAATTTTATATATTTATTTTCGGGGTATGAACCCAATAGCTTAAAATCTTAGCTGACTTTATTTACAAGATTTAAATTATACTAATTTATTAAAAACTTTGAAAGTTTTTAGTTTACTTAACTTAAAATCTTAATATTTTTAATATTATAAAATATCCTAAAAGATTGAAAATCTAATGTGCTACACTACACTATAAAAACTTTATACATATACCAATCTTTTTACAATCAACTGTGTATATAATATACACAGTTAAATTTATATAAGTCTATTATACATATCTCGAAGACTGTTATTATTATACTCTCTTTCTATTTGGCGCCGTGTATATAATTTACTCTCAAACATCCCTCTAGCTTATAATATGATATCTAGATGGGCTGCGAACCAACAAGATTTAGAATAAGCACGATATATATATATATAAGAATACCTCCCTCTCTTTTAAGATTTAATTATTATATATAAATGTTAATATATAGTAATTTTGCCCTTCTCAAGACAATTATATAATACAGTAGATATTTATATATATTTTTTATAATAAACACTTATAAATTTATATACTAATTGCCACTAATTAAGAAATTATTAAATAATTTCCCAAAAAAAAAGCCCCTCCATTGCCCGTTTTTATTTTACACTTTTATCAAAGTAAATTTACAAAAATCAGCCAATTTCTACAATCACGTAATTTTACATATTTTATAAACTTTTTTTAATAAAACTGTAAAAACAATTACATACATTAAAATAAAAAT